ATATAAGGATTTGTGGGTTCAATGCGAAAAGTGTTATGGATTAAATTATAAGAAATTTTTGAAATCAAAAATGAATATTTGTGAACAATGTGGATATCATTTGAAAATGAGTAGTTCAGATAGAATTGAACTTTTGATCGATCCGGGTACGTGGGAGCCTATGGATGAATACATGGTTTCTCAGGATCCCATTGAATTTGATTCGGAGGGGGAGGAGGAGGAGACTTATAAAGATCGTATTGATTTTTATCAAAGAAAAACAGGATTAACTGAAGCTGTTCAAACAGGCATAGGCCAACTAAACGGTATTCCCGTAGCAATTGGGGTTATGGATTTTCATTTTTTGGGGGGTAGTATGGGATCCGTAGTCGGAGAGAAAATCACCCGTTTGATTGAGCACGCTACCAACAAATTTTTACCTCTTATTATAGTGTGTGCTTCGGGGGGTGCGCGCATGCAAGAAGGAAGTTTGAGCTTGATGCAAATGGCTAAAATATCGTCTGCTTTATATGAGTATCAATTAAATAAAAGGTTATTTTATGTATCAATCCTTACATCTCCTACAACTGGTGGAGTAACAGCCAGTTTTGGTATGTTAGGGGATATTATCATTGTCGAACCCAATGCTTACGTTGCATTTGCGGGTAAAAGAGTCATTGAACAAACATTGAATCAAACAGTACCTGAAGGTTCACAAGAGGCTGAATATTTATTCGAGAAGGGTTTATTTGACTTAATTATACCACGTCATCGTTTAAAAAGCGTTCTGGGTGAGTTATTTGAGCTCCACGCCCTTTTTCCTTTGAATCAAAATTCAAATCAAGTAGAGCATTAAGTTCAATTATTTTAATTTGATTTGTAGCAAAGAACAAAGAAAGAAGGAGTGATTTTCTCGAAATCAAAGGAAAAAAGAGAGTTTCTTTGGGAACAGAAGATCTAATTGCAGAAAGCAACAAAAGTTGCGGATAACTCTTTTTTTTACCTATCCTATATTCTAATCCTGATTACGAATCAATAAACCTGAAGAGTGAATTCTTCCTTTCGTGAAATTAGAGAAACAAAATTTCTTCTTCTAGGGGTCTAAATTTGATAATTCCAATATTGATAATAGAGTTTTCTAGCTTTCTCTATCGCCCGAAAAACCATTTTAACTAATCCTGCGATAATCTGTAAGAAACTCTTTATATATCTATTTGAATTATTCAATTAGAAGACAATTAGAAGACAAGAACAAAATACAAATAAATGAAGAGAAATAATAAGGTTGATTATCATATAGACTCATGTAAAAAGATGAAAAAGCCCATTTATTTAGTTCTACATTCTTTGCACTTATTCTACCTATTTCGTTTCGATTCCAAATTCTAGAATTCTATTACTATATAATCTAAATAAGAAAATTATCTACGAACTCATAAGAATTCAAATTCTTCATTCTAATTATTACTTAATTACAAGATATCTTTAATTTGATATTTCTATTTATTTTATAGAATAGATTTATATTATAGAATAGATTTCTAGAAAGAATAACAGATACAAATAGTAAATCGGGGTACCCTTCTATGATGAACCTTCCCTCTATTTTTGTACCATTAGTAGGCCTAGTATTTCCGGCAATTGCAATGGCTTCTTTATTTCTTCATGTTCAAAACAATAAGATTGTTTAGATTCAACGGGATCCAATCCCATCCATTTTTTTTTTCAAAACTTGGACTTATATTGTATCATAACACGGATATCTAGTTAGTGAAATAGAGTCTAACGTGTGATTTCCGCCGAACATAAAGGAAAAGGTTCTTAAGGTTTGTGGAAACGTGATATATGGATATTTGAATTCTAGCAATTTGAAAATAGATCAGGATCGCCGGATGAATTAAAATTTAAAATGAAGTCGGCGGATCTATATGTAATATGTATATCGATACGGATAGTAGAATCGTATTGTATTAGGGGGTTCTTATTTTAGATCTAACCAAGTTGATGAATTACTCCTAAAGGTTCCCATCAAACTAGTGCTAGTTGATGAGAATGACTTCGGAAACAGCAAAGTTCAATTTTTCTGGGGTATTATCTAAATTCCAATAAAATATAATTATAATCGGATCAAGTATGAGTTGGCGATCAGAACATATATGGATAGAACTTCTACCAGGGTCTCGAAAAATAAGTAATTTCTGCTGGGCTTTTATCCTTTTTTTAGGTTCATTAGGATTCTTATTAGTTGGAATTTCCAGTTATCTTGGTAGAAATTTGATATCGTTTTTTCCATCTCAGCAAATCATTTTTTTCCCACAAGGGATAGTCATGTCGTTCTACGGAATTGCGGGTCTCTTTATTAGCTCCTATTTATGGTGTACTATTTCTTGGAATGTAGGTAGTGGTTATGATCTATTCGATAGAAGGGAAGGAATAGTGTGTATTTTTCGGTGGGGATTTCCTGGAAGAAATCGTCGCATATTCCTCCGATTCCTTATAAAGGATATTCGGTCTGTTAGAATAGAAGTAAAAGAGGGGATTTATGCTCGTCGTGTCCTTTATATGGACATCCGAGGCCAGAGGGCCATTCCTTTGACTCGTACTGATGAGAATTTGACTCCAGGAGAGATTGAAAAAAAAGCTGCTGAATTGGCCTATTTCTTGCGCGTACCAATTGAAGTATTTTGAAAATAAGGAACTAAAAAATAAAAAACGCAAGACTACTTTGGTTCTAACTGAACTTGATGTTTCATCAGAACAGTCATTTAACCAAAGCAAACGTATATGAAACAAACATAAAACGAAACTCCTTTTGTGGTCTTTTATGCGTACGCAAATTCACACAACTCAATAACTTCAATACCAAATCGAAATAATAGATTCATCTCAGATAGCAAACCCTTTCGTTTTCTTTTTTTAAGTTTAATATTTGTTGGAATTGATACTTTAGATTAGATCTAGCATATCTTGTCAATCATTTCTTTTTTGGCAGTTTATTTTTCTCCCTTCTTTTGTATTCTTTAAGGATCAACAATTGGATTTCTTACTAAGAATAAGAATGATAACGAGCCAATTTCTGTTTTACCAGTCATTTTTTCTCATCACAATATCTTTTCCTCTCAAGTATTCTATTCCTGACTATGGGTCATCAGTGAAATTTTTTCGAAAGATTGGATATTTTGATAGAATTTGATAGAAAAGGAGTTCGTTCGTCTCAAAAAAAGATTCTTAGCCTATTTCTTTCTGTATTCTTTCTAGATTCAAAGACTCACCAAGAAAATAGATTCATACCCTCGATCAAACTCATGAAAAAATGGCAAAAAAGAAAGCATTCACTCCTCTTTTCTATCTTTCAGTTCTAGTCTTTTTGCCCTGGTGGATTTCTTTCTCATTTAAGAAATGTTTGGAATTTTGGATTACTAATTGGTGGAATACTGGGCAATCCGAAATTTTCTTGAATATCATTCAAGAAAAGAGTATTCTAGAAAAATTCATAGAATTAGAAGAATTCGTCTTCTTGGACGAAATGATCAAAGAATACTCGGAGACACATCCACAAGAGTTTCGTATAGGAATCCATAAAGAAACAATCCAATTCATCAAGATACAAAATGAGGGTCATATCCATACGATTTTGCACTTCTCGACAAATCTCATCTGTTTTGTTATTCTAAGCGGTTATTCTATTTGGGGTAATGAAAACCTTGTTATTCTTAACTCTTGGTCTCGGGAATTCCTATATAACCTAAGCGACACAGTCAAAGTCTTTTCCATTCTTTTATTAACTGATTTATGTATCGGATTCCATTCACCACATGGTTGGGAATTAATGATTGGCTATATCTATCAAGATTTTGGATTTGGTTATAATGATCAAATTCTATCTGGTCTTGTTTCCACCTTTCCAGTCATTCTCGATACAATTTTGAAATATTGGATTTTCCGTTATTTAAATCGTGTATCTCCGTCACTTGTAGTTATTTATCATTCAATGAATGACTGATAAAGGATCTATTGCACTGATATGAATCTAATCCAATTTGAATGTTTATTACTTATTACTTTGTAGTTGTAGATAAACAAAGCATTGAAAATCTTACTTATTATATATATATAGCTTCATCCTATATTTTTTTATTCCAGTAAATAGCAGAATCGTGGATAGGGAACTATACTAGCGACCTACCCCATTTATTTTATTGTATAAATTTTGGAATCAATGATTGGACCATGCAAACTAGAAATACTTTTTCTTGCATAAAGAAACAGATTACTCGATCTATTTCCGTATCGCTCATGATATATATCATAACTCGGACATCCATTGCAAGTGCATATCCCATTTTTGCGCAGCAGGGTTTTGAAAATCCACGAGAAGCAACTGGCCGTATTGTATGTGCCAATTGCCATTTAGCTAATAAGCCCGTGGATATTGAGGTACCACAAGCGGTACTTCCCGATACTGTATTTGAAGCAGTTGTTCGAATCCCTTATGATATGCAACTGAAACAAGTTCTTTCTAATGGTAAAAAAGGGGGTTTGAATGTGGGGGCTGTTCTGATTTTACCGGAGGGTTTTGAATTAGCCCCTCCCGATCGTCTTTCTACCGAGATGAAAGAAAAGATAGGCAATTTGTCTTTTCAGAGCTATCGCCCCAATAAAAAAAATATTCTTGTGGTGGGCCCTGTCCCCGGTAAGAAATATAGTGAAATCACCTTTCCTATTCTTTCCCCGGACCCCGCTACTAAGAGGGATGCTCGCTTCTTAAAATATCCTATATACGTAGGCGGGAACAGGGGGAGAGGTCAGATTTATCCCGACGGGAGCAAGAGTAACAATACAGTTTATAATGCTACAGCAGCAGGTATAGTAAGCAAAATCATACGAAAAGAAAAAGGGGGGTATGAGATAACCATAACAGATGCATCGGATAGTCGTCAAGTGGTTGATATTATCCCTCCAGGACCAGAACTTCTTGTTTCAGAGGGTGAATCTATCAAATTTGATCAACCTTTAACGAG